TTAGGGCCTTTGAAACTTCTATCATTCAGGTATGATTTGATTTTTCGTACACTGCCCTTCGAATTTCTAAGTGGTTTCGAAGAAAAAAAATGTTATCGGTCCATAAACCGACTTAGGTAAATTCATGAATTCAATTCGGTTATTCCTTCTTAGAGTTTTAATAACCATATGAACCATGAAATTTTTTTTGAAAGAACTGTTCGAGGAACAAGTGATTCATCCTCTCGTTACTAGTTGATGCTCAGACTTATTTCTATCATTTTATCAAACAAATCTTATTCTTCGATCTTGTTCATGAGATTTCGAAAAATTAATATTTTTACGTATTCTTCTATGTGCATTAAACTGTTATAGTATCCTATATTTTATTATTTTATACTTTATTCTTTCTCGCCATCTTTCTTCTATTTTCTTTTGCCCATTTTTGTTCTATTTTGTTTTCTTTCCGATTCAGATAAAAAGAAAATATTTTGCAAGTTAAAAAACTTCGAATATTTGTTCTATTTACTTTCTATCTGTCTATCTGTCAGAAAAGACGAAAGAGAGTGGATTTGCCTATTATTAAATTCAATACAATATTAAAATAAGAACAATATTAAAATAAGAATATTAAAATAGAAAACTTTTAATGTTTTAATGAAAGTATTTTGAAATGAAAGTATTTTTCTCTAATCTAGAATAGATTAGATTGTCGGAAAAGATATTGTATGTATTGATATAAAAATATGTGGTACATGAAGTCATGATCTGATAGATATATCAATGTTATTATATATAAATTTTCTATTAGGCTTATTATATATAAATCTTCTATTAGGTAGAAATTAAATATCAATATCAATTTCTATTGATCTTATGTTCTGGAATCAAAAAAAGATATTAAAAAAGTCTTTTCTATGTCTTATCTGATGACTTCGAATAAACTTTTCTATGGAGAAAGGGAATAGTGATTTATTCCTTATAGAAAGAAAATAATTAGATAGAATAATTAGGAGCAAGAAGATTAAATCAGAAATATCGACAGATTTTTTTTCGGAGTTCAAAAATAAATATCAAAATGAAAGAAAAAGCGTAGCTACTCTTTCAATTTCATCTATATCGAATTTGAATATCAGAATAGTAGATATAGTCATGATGCAATAGGTTAGGTCCACTTACTTTTATTGATTTCGAATCCAATTTTGACGATTGATTTATGGAAAAGAAGGAAATTTGGCGATTTAAGAGATAATTTCTCATTTATTGAATTATTCATTATATTTCTATTCTAATATAATAAACAAATGTTCAACCTTCTAACTAAACTTTCTAACTCTATATCTAACTAAACTTTCTAACTCTATAAATAACTAGATAAAAAAAAAAATAGACTAATATTATATATTCTAAAGAATACTCTAGAATTCTAATAATATATATTCGAAATACTATACTATAACTAGAATAGTATATATTCTATTTAGAATATATTCTAAAAAATAGACTATTATAAAAACTAAAAAATAGACTATTATAAAAAATAGTATAAAAAATAGAAGAAAATATATTCGAAATAGCTAGAAATATATTCTATAACTAAACTAGAATATAGAAGAAAGATATTATATAAAATTAATAAAATTATATAAATCGAAAAATTATAGAAAATAGAAATATATTAGATTAGAATAAAATAATTTTTTATTATTAGATATTAATATTGGATATTACAATATTCTAATACTACTAATAGATTACTAATAATATATTCAAATATTCTATAGAATATTCTATAGATAGATTCTAAACGAAAGTCGAAAAGAAGCTAAAATAAAGCATTATAATATTAATTATATTAATTTTTGAAAATTTTATAATTAATTAGAATTCTAGAGTTTCTTACTTTTGTTATTATAAATAGCAACTTCTATTCCCTCTTCAACAACTTCTATTCCCTCTTCAAATAGGAATACTACCGCTGGTTTTATGAAAAAACGCCAAAGCCCCTTATCGGATTTGAACCGATGACTTACGCCTTACCATGGCGTTACTCTACCACTGAGTTAAAGGGGCTCATTTGATTGAATTCTTGAATGATCTACTATGTGGATAAGATAGATCTATGAAACTAGATTAGAAATTCAATCTCTAAATCTAGAAAAAGTAAGTAACTATATTAGAAACTATATTCTAATAGAATATTAATTAAATATTAAATAAATTTTTATTAAATAAATTATTTAATTAGAATTTGAAATTAGTATTCTCGATTAGAATTATTCTATATCTAATTTTTAAATTAAAATGAAATTATTCTAATCGATAATGGCCTATAATGGATAATGGCGATTAGAATGAATCTTAATATAAGAATAAAAAAATTCTATGGAATCTGAAAGGGGCAAAGATTCTTCAAATCAAGTCATACCATTTTCTTATATTGACAATTTCAAAAAACTGTTCATACTATGAACATAGTATGCTGGCGGTCGGGCAAATGTGCCCCCATCGTCTAGTGGTTCAGGACATCTCTCTTTCAAGGAGGCAACGGGGATTCGACTTCCCCTGGGGGTAGGGTATTACGAACGGAAGGGGATCGTGGATTCTTTTTTTTTTTTTTTAATAAAAAAATCTGGAATTGATTCTTCCTGGGTCGATGCCCGAGCGGTTAATGGGGACGGACTGTAAATTCGTTGGCAATATGTCTACGCTGGTTCAAATCCAGCTCGGCCCAATAATTCACTGATCTGCCATGAAATAAGCCCCTTGTTCTCGCGAAATGCCTGATACGGAAAAAAGGAAAAAGTTCGGATATATCTCTACTTGTTCTTTATTTTATTTGTTTTATTTCTTTTTTTTCTCAAAATTCTGATCTTGCTAATCATCTAGACTCAGATCCGGATTTGTAAGTATAAAGTCTAAGAATAAAGAGTAATGTAAAGAAAAAAGAGTCTTTTTTTTTACATTGAAAGATTTTTTTTATTCGATTTTGATTTGAAATAATGAAAAGATTACTAGCAATCCCTGTCCCTTTGTATCATTAAAGTGTATATCCATGTGAATATCACACTCCCCTTTCTGTTCCAAGGCGTTGATTTCAATCGAAAATCGAAATATAAAAAAGAGTTTGAATGAAATCATAATAATATGTATGCTGTACATTTTATTTCATTTCCCGGGGATTGTAGTTCAATTGGTCAGAGCACCGCCCTGTCAAGGCGGAAGCTGCGGGTTCGAGCCCCGTCAGTCCCGACGGATCTAATAATATTAAAAAAAATGGAATAAAACAAATACATCAACTCATATCTCCCCCTTCTGCGAAAGGGGAGCAAATAAAATAGCACAATTTCATTTTCATTCCCAAGGGGATACTTCTTTTTTTTTTTATTTATTTATTCTTATTACTTAATTCTTATGACTTATTTATTTAATATTTCTATATTTAATTCTTATTTAATTCTATTTAAATATTTTCTATACAAATTCTAGTTAATTTGAAATTATATTTACTATTCAATTTAATTTGAATATTTGGAATATTTAATTTATTAATATTATGGAATTTATATTATTAAATAAAATTATTAAATTAATTATTATTAAATTATTATTAAATAATTAATATTTTAATATTTACATATTAAATAGTTACATAAACATAATTAATAGTTACTTAATAGTTACATAATTAAGATTTAACTATTTAATTTTTTTTTTTCTTTTTTCAACTAGTACTGATTAATCGAAACATATGTGAATTAGTACAATTATTGGTAGCGTCATATTCAAGATTTAAAAAGATACTCTACTTAGTTTGGATTTTTCGATTACTCCTGACCCGTATAATGAAATCGAATCGAGTACCATATCTTTTTCGGTAGCCCCATACACAACACAAATAAATCACACAAAAAAATCGGATTTGTACGATACAAAATGAATTTAATTTCTTTGATAGAATCCTTTTTTTTTTAAGTATCTTTTTTCTTGGCTCCGATTTTGTCTAATCTCATTCAAATTTCAAATTGAGCACTTTTGTTTGGGTTTGGTTGTAACCAATCTAAGTGGAAAGGAAAGGTGGTTACATGATACGTCTCCCATGATTGTACAAAGAAGTCAAGAATTTTTTATTTTTTCGAGAAAAGAATATGAAAAATTAAAAAAAGTAAAGTAAATAAATTTGCAATTGAATCAAGAATCTGTTTTTAAATTCGGTATGGATAAACAATCTTTCTATGTTATACTATTGAATTCTCGACAATGAAGCGATTTGATAGCTCAGATATTGTTATTCATGATATTGATCCAATTCAATATCATCGAGATGGAATTCATCCCATTGAATTTAGAGTAGAGGCGAAAGATTTAGTATCTCTATGGGATTTAATCCCGAGTTTTTGCGAAGTAAAGAAAAATGAAAGAAACGATGAGATTATGGAAGTAAATATTCTTGCATTTATTGCTACTGCATTGTTTATTCTAGTTCCTACTGCTTTTTTACTTATAATATACGTAAAAACTGTTAGTCAAGGTGATTAATTTGAATGAAACCTGACTTCTTAGTTCTTATCAATGATTGACGGAATAAAATGAAAAGGATTACTAGTTTTCGTTTTAGATGAAATAAATAGACTAGAATTAGCAGTATTCTATGAGATCCCATAGTATGATAGAAAGAAATCTTTTTTTTTTCTATCATACTACCTATTTTTGGTATTCTAATGTATAAAGTTATACTGTATGAAGATATAGGTTTAGTATAGATATAGATTAATCTAGAATCTCATATTGATATATCTAGATATCAATTCTCTATATGGAATGTACATAATGTCCCAATTCTATTTCTTCATCTATTTGTGTTGATTCTAATTAATCTGAAATAGTCGAAAGGCAGGTCTTACTTTTTTTATTCTAATTCCTATAGTTCTGATTATTTTAAATATGAATCCCAACATCCACTGAAAGAATAAAATCAATAAAAAAAAAGTAAAAAATCTGGACATATAGTAATATTAATTATTACTATTAATAAAAGAAAATCAAGAAATCTTTTTTTAACATTTCGAAGAAAGAATTGATCGAGCAGTTGACAGATCATTCAAGGAAAGGAGTTCTATAAAAACTTTTAAGGTTTCAACAAAAAAAACAAAAAGGATTAGTAAACCCTGCCCGTTTTTAATCCTTGAATCATGATATGAAATAAGTCAAGTTAATAAAATAAGGTATAGCATAAATCAATTTTATAAAAGAATAAAACAAATAATAAACTAAGCAAGAAAATATCTTATTTCCCATGGAAAAGTCACTTAATTTTAATCACTTTGAATATTTAAGAACCAATAACTATTTAATAGTTAATAAAAGTTAATAAAAGAAGTACTTTTTTTCTCTTTGAACAGGAAAGAGACAAACAAAAAAAGGGAGGGCGATCCCTTCCCCCTCACCTCATTGTTGATATATAACTCTGGTAAGAACCACTTTATCGAAATAGATAATTTAGGAAAAATTTGGTTGGAATGAATTTCCTATCATTTGTATTCGTTTTACTTTGGAAATATTAACACCACAATCATTGAAATATTTGTTTGATTAAATTAAAAGAAAAGGGTATTATTCATATATTATTCATAGAATAGATTACTTCACTCAAATCCAATATAGATATAGAATTTTGAAATGAAGATATTTTAAATTCAATTTAATTGAATTTAAACAAGAGTTAAAGTTTAAAATCTTTGCAGAATAATGTATAAAACAATTGATACAGTTTGATTTCTCAACTCAATTAGTAGTACCCCTAGAGTCCACTTCTTCCCCATACTACGAGTGAAAGGGAAAATGTAAAGACTACCATTAAAGCAGCCCAAGCGAGACTTACTATATCCATGTGAATTATGTCCTCTATCTTTATGAATATGAAGGAATTTTTTATTAATGAATTTTTCTATTTAAGGAAGTTTTCTATTATTGTTCACTAATACTAATAATAGTAGAATCGCTGGCGCAGAGTCAAAAAAAATATCTTCAATATATTGATGAAACACTCCAAAAAAGCCAATTAATTTTAAGAAGTTTTTATATGATGACTGAAAAACTTTTAATACAAACAAAATAAGCAGTAAGACCCTTGGAAGTATCAAGGTGACTTTTCCTCCGCGTGCTTCTGTTGGGGGAAAATTCAACAAATTATATCAGCAAAAGGGAATAAGGTACTTTGCGTCTTTTGTTGATGAGGCGACACCCGGATTTGAACTGGGGAAAAAGGATTTGCAGTCCCCCGCCTTACCACTCGGCCATGCCGCCAAGACGACACAAAATAGACAAAAATATCGTCCTCCTTTATTTTGGAAAGGGGGACTCTTTTTTTTTGTACTTGCACCGTGAATCCCATTTTTTTTAATCCCTTTCCTAAATTCCGAAAAATCAATCCTTCTTTTTTTTTTTTTCTTTTTTGATTGGATTGATTTTTTCAATTAATTTTGTATAGTATTTCAAAACATACACTATTTAAATTCTTTCTGCTTTCTATATGAAATAAAAAAGTGACTTTTCTTTCACAAAAGACAAAATTAAGGACAAATTTGAACCATTAACTATTGACTGTGAATTTACGAACGATTCGTGGATTTGAATCGAAAATTGTATTTCCCTAATCTTAATTATATCAGAAAAAAAATGGATACCTAACCAATCAGTATTGATTCTTTTCAATACAAAATTATTCTCAATTCGAATTATAACACCAATTATGGGTATATGTAAACCCTAGAACATAAAATTTTACACAGATAGCTAATCTGATATCTTATCTGTCTAGAATTCCTCTATCAAATCGAATTTAATATTTTATATAAAATAATTATATATAATTATATATATAAAAATATATATATATAATATATAAATCGAAAATATATACAAATAGATAAAAATACATCTTTTCTATGTATATGCAATTTTTTTTTGAATTAAACAAAGAAATACACGAAAAAGCCAACTAAGTCTTAAAAAAAATAAACTTTCTAGTGTTTCTGATTATTGGTTCTTTATCCCATCGAAAGATGAAATCCTGAATCCATATCCATTTATTTTAGGGATATTCCAATCATATTGGAATATGTAATATCATAATAATGGTAGAAATTAAATCACGTTTTGTTTTGCTATTCTATACAAAATTTCCTAAGTCGAAGTTAAGTGTAATGTGTAATTTCTCAACCCCTTTCCAGTTGTATTTCTTGCAAATTCGAATTTGAGTATAAAATTATCTTTATTCCACCGTTCATATGTATTTCATACATTCCATATCCATCTATGGAGTTAGATAAAATTTTATGCGATTCTGTAAACAGAATAAAAATTCTATCATTGCTAGATCGATCTATATAATTGAATTGAATGAGGCACGATCCAATAATGAGATTTTAAAAATAGTTAATAAACGGGAAATTTAAAATGCTCGAGGATGTAAACGAGGGAATGTCTACAATACCTGGATTTAATCAAATCCAATTTGAA